ATTATATGAAATCCGTCTAGTCTAGTTACTTCGTTCTCTATTTCTACTGGCAGGATCCTGAGGAAAAGAATTTCGTTTCCACCGAGCTGAAACAATATGCGATGCGGATGGTTCTAGTAAACCAAAACCACTCTCTTCCAGCTTGTTTGGCTTCAATTTCCCTTTTACAACACCAAAATAGAAGATCTAGTTACGATTGGAACTAAACTTTTGTATCTTCATCCATGGATCCTTAGTCATACTTATTCAATTGGAAGACTGGATCCAGTTCAAAAAAATTATGTTTCACGACTACATAATCCATTTTTATTTATTAAAAATAAAAATGAATTTCTAATAGGACTTTGGATACAAATCGTGAGAATGTATGTTCTTCCTCAAATATGCTATTGAGAGGTAAAGGATTAAACCTTTTTAAGAAATAAAGTTTTTGATCGGAGTATGAAAAAAAAACGGAGATACCCCTTCCCTTAACTATTTAAGTTTTTAATAGAACGAATCACACTTTTACCACTAAACTATACCCGCTACATATACATTATTGTATATAAATGGACTATTTGTCGAACAAAGGAGTGAGACGCAATCAAGATAGGATCCAAATTATGGTGTTGACGCATATTTAGTCCTGTCAGCCAGGGACTTAAAAGGGTAAAGGGCACAAAGTTTTTAAAATTTTCGAATTTTTTTAAATAACATACATAAATTTCAATAAGACTATATATATATATCCTTGTTTTGTTGGATTGCTAGTATTTTCGGATTGAAGGGGTCATTGAAGCTAGACAAAAAGAGGTACTGGCCAGGCCGGGTCTTAGTTAAGTACCGGCCTGGGCCGGGGGAATAAATCTTTCGTACAAAATCAAAGAAGTAAGGTATTTTTTCTATTGTATTGTAGATACTTGTTTCGAATCATTATCTAAATGTGATTCCTAATCAAATTCGTTCTTTATTTACTCTGAACTTACTTATTTTATATTAATGAAAAATAGGAAATTCCTAATATAAAATTTTATAATTGCATTTTATTTAATTTTAATTATAAAATAATAATTTTAATTTATAAAATTTATATTTATAATATTATATTAATATATATGTAATATGTAATAGTAATGTATATTAATTAGTAATATATATTAATTCATAATATATGATATGAAATATGAAAATAAAATAAAGAAAATATTGAATTCTCCGTAATTTCTTTAATTTAAATTATTTCGATTTTCTTTTCCATTTGGAGTTTGGAGAGATGGCTGAGTGGACTAAAGCGTCGGATTGCTAATCCGTTGTACGAATTATTCGTACCGAGGGTTCGAATCCCTCTTTCTCCGCTCGCTCTGATTACTCGACCCGCTTGATACTTTCGATTTCGAACTTTCAAAAAAAATTTCAATTCCTTGAATTTATCATAGGTAAATTTATAGAATAGATAAAATAATAAGAAAAGTTTAGAAAAAAAAAATTATTCCTCACGTCCAGGATTACGTCCTGGATCATTAGATAAGAATCCGAAGATGAAGAGAGAAACAAAGAATATCACTACTGTGTAAACAAAGAGTTTAAGACTAAGCATTACACAACCTCCAAAATAATCTTATTTTCGAAAAAGGGAATAGATTACCTATTTTTTCTTTTCAACACATCTACTATTTTGTTTAATTTGTTTGTTTAATTTTACACGACCCCCTGCAAAAAAATTCAATTTTGGAAAAGAAAGTAATTTTTACGAATTTCTTTGTATTGTATGTAATAAGATTTTTCTTTCTTACTTACAAAAAACTTCTTGTCATATCGACAATTAGGTATTGTACGGGACCTAGACCCAGTAAACTCTTTGCTCACTGAAAGGTGAGAACGAGTAAATAAGCTGATCCAAATTCATCTTTGCGGTTATTTAATATTAATATATAATAATTGAAATATACAATAATTGAAATTTTTGAATCGAGGGTTTATAATAATAATGTAATACTTAGTCGATCTTATTCATTTTTAGAATTTTATTATCGATCGAATAAATCATGAATCGATTTGGATTTGGCAAAATGAGTCTATTTGGCAAAGTATTAAAAATTTTATCGAAAACTTACAGCAGCTTGCCAAACAAAGGCTAATAGAAAAAAGAAAAGAGGTATAACAGGCATAACATCTACGATTGGATTGAAAACCGCATAAGCTTCGGGCAATTTGGCAAATAAAAAACTGTTCGAATAAAGGACAGAATTAAGACAGATACAGATTAAGCTAAAGATATTAAGCATAACAAACATTTCGTTCTTGTGTATTAGATAATTTTATTTTGATTTAATTATTTTTATAAGGGAAAAATGAAAAAGAAAGGAATTCTACTTTCATACATTATCTTAATTGAATTCTACGTAATGATCAATGAATTTTTTACATTATATATATAATTTATATGTATTAAATCCTAGCAACAAAAATATGCTACATATGTATTTCATATGTATTTATTTTTCATATGTATTTATTATGTATTACGTATTATGTAATGTACTTTTTTTTTTTTTGGGGGGGGGGGTTGACCAATAACTAATAAGACTAGTAGTCTTTACTAGTGCCAAAGGATAAAAATGGGGCGTGGCCAAGCGGTAAGGCAGCGGGTTTTGGTCCCGTTACTCGGAGGTTCGAATCCTTCCGTCCCAGATCCTATCTTCTGTTTCTGATAGATAGGATCACACTGTATCCCACATAAAAATCCCGCATAAAACAAAAAATCTTTAAGAGAACAAAAAGTTGTTCTGAATTTTTAGAATGTATTTTTTTTTTCATTTTTAATTAAAATTATTTTTTGGTTTATCATTCACATTCAGAATATGCTCGTACTATGTTATATTCATCAAATGTGAATTATCACATAATGTATTCTGAATTGCAGCGTGAAACAAAGGCATCCCTCTTCCCTTCCACACAACGCCTAAAGTAAAAAATCGGTATCCCAATTTTTCTATGTGGAGATGATACTAAAGAGTAGCGAGTTTTTGTTACTAATTTCATCAGTTTCATCATCAGTCTTAGAAAACCTCTAAAGTTGTGGTATGGTAACAAAATAGGATAATTGTCGGAATTCCATTTCTTTCTATCTTATATCTTAGATTCCTCAAATAAAAATTATTGGAAATATATGTTTGTAAATCCATGTAATGTAAAGTAAGGATTGGGGGAAATTTAGTATATTTCATATACTTGTACTTGAACTTTTTTTGTACTTGAACTTTTTTATGAATTTTATGAAATTGATGGAAAAATTGTCGAACCTGAAGTAAAACAAAATACAAAAAAATCCATATACCATATAACCATAAAAAATCCATATGATCATATCATATAAAATAAACAAGGTAAAGTCCTATACTCATATATATAATATAATTGTAATTATATAATTGTAAATAATTGTAATATGTTTAATAATATTTTTTTTTATGAACTCTTGGTTGGTACTTGAAAAAGTATGATAAATCAATGGTTTCTAGAAATTTACGACCTTTTGTTTTGGGGTCGTTGGACGAGTTTATTTGATTAATAATGGATTTTGCTCCAGTTTTTTAAACTAAACATATTAAATTAAAATTAAGAAATTTTAGTTTTATAGTTTTTTTGTTTGTTTTTGTTTTGTTATATTATATAAATATGTATCCTTCATGATTGACCATCCTGAACAATCTGTTGGAGATGTAAATGAGTCTTTAGCAAACGTTTTTTTTTATAAATATGTTTTATTCATATGATAGAATATCGAGGTAAATAAATTTGATCCTTACTGAACTTTATCCTTATCCCAGATTCGCAAAAAGTATATAGAATACTTTTCTATCCATAGGTAGAAACTATCCACAGGTAGAAAGTATGAACTATTATATACTGCTTGTTGAGCCAATGACTATTCATGATTACACATATTAAATGAAATATATTTTTAAATATATTTAAGGTTAAATATATTTCATCGTGGTTTGAAATTCAATTGAATTTTATTTTTTTTTTTATATATTAGAGGAATGTTATGGTAAAACTTCGTTTGAAACGATGTGGTAGAAAGCAACGTGCGACTTGAAGGACATGATCGGCTGTGGATTTTTACATCCACCATTTTCCATAAAAATGAAGATGCTCTTGTCTCGACATAATTTGTTCTGTTCCATTAGGAATCTAATTTGTCTTAGATTGATAGTACGTGATGGAGCTCGAGTAGAAAAGATTGATTTATTTATCAAGGGGAAGAATCTAGGGTTAGTGCTAATCAATCAATAAGTTAGACCAACTTTGTAAATATATCCTCAATATCAATATAAAAAAAATCGAAAGGTTTAAACTTGAAACAAGTTAAAAAAAAGTTTTTTTCGATAAAAAGAAAGGTGTATCCTAGGAAATCAATTCTTCGTATTCTATTTCTATGGGTATTCCATTTATATAGAAGAAAATAACAAAAAACAAAAGGTATGTTGCTGCCCTTTTGAAAAGGAGTAAGGATCACCGAAGTAATGTCTAAATCCAATGATTTTACAAAGGAAAGATAAAGGATTCCGGAACAAGGAAACACTATTTTCAATTGTCTCAAGAAAGGGATCAGAATAATTTACTCGGGATGAGACAAACAAAAGAGGTTAGAGACGGCTCAATAAATGTTTAAGGATTCCCCTGGGACTATGTCAGAATTACCCAACTTGAGTTATGAGTACGAATGAAAATTTTTTTCTCGAGTTCGAGCCGTATGAGGATAAAACCTCTTATACGTTTCTGGGGGAGATTGTTTATGTGCATTTATCCCAATGAGCCATCTATCGAATCGTTGCAATTGATGTTCGATCCCGACGAGAAGGGAGAGATCTTCGAAAAGTGGGTTTTTATGATCCGATAAATAATCAAACTTATTCAAACGTTCCTGCTATTCTATATTTCCTTGAAAAAGGTGCTCGACCAACAGGAACTGTTTCTGACATTTTTAGGAAAGCAGATTTATTTAAAGAAAAAATTTCGAGTTAGTTTTAGTTAAAGTTAATTAGTTAAAATGAAAAGTTAATTAAAAGAAAAAAGACCAAAATAAAGAAAAAAGGGGGGGAGGAATAAATATATATATAGTGTAATTATTTACATTTACCTACAATTTATTATCTATAATTTGTCCTTTTCCTGTTATAGGAATCCAGCAACAAACAAGGAATTAATCTTGTTTATCCTTTATTGATTGAATAAACCTGGCTGTCTTTATCTCTTCCTTATTTTATAAAAATTTCTGATTTATTTATATTTTTTTTGTTTGTGCCAATCCAACAAAAATCTTTATTTGATTTACTTCAGTTTTTTATTCGTTTTATCACCATTCTAGTCATATTTATATTGACAATGTTATATTGAACAAATATAATTGATCGTAGATAAAGAAATCTCTTTATCCTGACCCTATCCTATATTGTATTATTGGATTTGGTTTTCAATTCACTTCAGTCAAATGACGGGTTTGTATTGCCGGGTTTACTGTCATAGAAGATGTTTTTTTTTCCTTAACTCGGGTTAAATAAAAAAATGTATAAATAAACGGTCGGTCCGTCGGAATTTTGGCATTTCTATTAGGTTGGCATTTCTATTAGGAATTTGGTGCTTTTTACTATGATCTATACATTTTTTTTCTAATTGATCAATAAATCAACAAGAAAGATTTGTTCTTAGTTCAATGTTTTGATGGGGTCGCACAGTCTAATTCAATTGGTTTTTTATTTCGATCGTATCTACATATCCAACTTTTATTTTGAAGGGTTGGGTTGCTAACTCAACGGTAGAGTACTCGGCTTTTAAGTGCGACTATGATCTTTTACACATTTTGATGAAGCAATAAATTCGTCCAGACTTTTGGTAGAGTCTATAAGACCACGACTGATCCTCAAAGGTAATGAATGGAAAAAGCAGCATGTCGTAATACGTAATATAATGAAAATTAAATAATAGATTTATTATTTAATTTTCATTGAAAAAATTTCAAATTAAAATTAAAGTGAAATTAAGAATTTCTCCTTACTCAATTCTTACAATTTTTTTGGTAGGGAAGTGGACAAAACAAATTCAAATTTCAAATTTATAGTTATAGTTTGGTCTAGTGAATAAATGGATAGAGCTTCATGGCTCCAATTCCAATTCTGATAAACCAAAAAGCAACGAGCTTATGTTCTTAATTTGAATTAAATGATTACCCGATCTAGTTAGACGTTAAAAATGGATTAGTGCCTGGTACGGGAAAGGATGGGGTCTCCCGTGAGGAGACCATTGATTCTTTTTTTTTATGAATCCTAAATATTGATTATTATGGGTTAGAGACGAATGTGTAAAAGAAACAGTATACTGATAAAGATAATTAATTCCAAAATCAAAAGAGCAATCAGGTTGCAAAAATAAAGGGTCATTATCCTCTTGTAATTATAACGAAGATAAACCATTTTTGATAGAAAAAGGGGAGTAAAAAAACCTATTGATTGGATTTCTTCTTTCCTTTACAGGTTTATTATTATTATTGTATATATACATAATCTTCTTTATTATACATAATACTCTGTTTTGACCATATTGCACTATGTATCAGTTATTTTATAACTCAAGAAGTTCCTTCTACCTCTGCTTCACGTGGAAATATAAATGGAAGAATTACAAGGATATTTAGAAGAAGATAGATCTCGGCAACAACAGTTTCTATATCCACTTCTCTTTCAAGAATATATTTACGTATTTGCTTATGATCATGGGTTAAATAGTTCAATTTTTTATGAACCCCAAAACTCCTTGGGTTATGACAATAAATTTAGTTCAGTACTTGTGAAACGTTTAATTATTCGAATGTATCAAAAAAATTATTTGATTTATTCGGTTAATGATATTTACCAAAATATATTTGTTGGGCATAACAATTATTTTTATTTTTTTTCTCAGATTCTATCTGAAGGTTTTGCAGTCATTGTAGAAACTCAATTTTCGCTGCAGTTAATATCTTCCCTTGAAGAAAAAGAAATACCAAAATCTCACAATTTACAATCTAGTCATTCAATATTTCCTTTTTTAGAGGATAAATTATTGCATTTAAATTATCTGTCCGATATACTAATACCCTATCCCGTCCATATGGAAATCTTGGTCCAAATGTTTCAATCCTGGATCCAGGATGTTCTCTCTTTACATTTATTGCAGTTCCTTCTCCACGAATATTATAATTGGAATAGTCTCATTATTCCGAAAAAATCTATTTACGTATTTTCAAAAGAAAATAAAAGATTATTTTGGTTCTTATATAATTTATATATATATGAATACGAATTTCTATTAGTGTTTCCTTGTAAACAATCCTCTTTTTTACGATTAATATCTTCTGGAGTCCTTCTTGAGCGAATACATTTTTATGTAAAAATAGAACATCTTGGAGTGTGCCGAATTTTTTGTCAGAAGACTCTATGGATTTTCAAGGATCCTTTCATACATTATATTCGATAT